GACAAGACAATTATTTAATATTGATCAAAAAAAGATGTATAAAAAAAGATAATTGGTTTTATGTAAATTCCATAGATTATCTTGATATTTACATATATCAAGATAATATTGTAGATTGATCGACACGAAGCCCCTGTCTTTATTATAAAGTAAAACTTTATACACTACACTAACACTAATAGATAGTATGGTAAGAAAGAAATATATATTTCTTTCTTACTATACTCTTACTATACTCTAGTATCGGATCTGATAGAATACTGTCGATTCTAGTCCGCTCATTTCATTTAAGACGCCAAATTGGAGTCATTTTCCTTTTTTTATTCAATCTTTGATAAGAACTCAGAAGTCAATTTCATTCAAATTAATTAATCCTTTTTATTTTGATTTTGACTTTCTGTTTTTACATAAATGATAAGCAGAAAAGCAGTAGGAACTAGAATGAACAATGCAGTAGCAATAAATGCAAGAATATTTACTTCCATAATCTCATCTTTTTTTTACTTCACAATAACTCGGGATTTAATCCCATAGAGATGATAAATCTTTCGCCTGTAAATTCATTGAATTATCTCTCAATGATCTTGAATCGGATCAATATCATGAATAACAATATCTGAGCTATCAAATCAATTCGTCGTCGCGAATTGAATAGTATAACATAGGAATATCTTTTATCCATACTGAATCCAAAATAGGATTCCCGATCCAATCAAAAATTACTTTAATTACTTTTGAATGAAAGATATTTTTTCAACTTCACATTAGAAATTGAGGTTACACAAACAAAACCGGAGTGAGAAGGGGATACTTTTTAAGTTGGAAAAGTATTCTATCAAGGGAATATTGAATCTGTCGGGACTGACGGGGCTCGAACCCGCAGCTTCCGCCTTGACAGGGCGGTGCTCTGACCAATTGAACTACAATCCCAGGGAAATAAGAAGAAGGGATCTAGCAGAAATTTTGATTTTTTTTTATTCTTATTCCTCCGTATCGGGTATTTCTGAAGGACGGGGGGGTTATACCATCTCAGGGTATATTGGCGAATTGTTGGGCCGAGCTGGATTTGAACCAGCGTAGACATATTGCCAACGAATTTACAGTCCGTCCCCATTAACCGCTCGGGCATCGACCCAGACCCAAGAATAGACCATTCGGGGTTTATTGGTAATACATGATATAATAAACTTCCCTTTGTAGTACCCTACCCCCAGGGGAAGTCGAATCCCCGTTACCTCCTTGAAAGAGAGATGTCCTAAACCACTAGACGATGGGGGCATATTTGCCCAACGTCGTCCATCGTTGCTCATTGTAAGAATAGGTTCTTAAAATTGTCAATAAAGCCGACCAATATGATTAGATCCAAGGAATCTTTCCGTTTTTCATCATTTAAAATAAAAATTTTATACAAATTTTTGACATATTTCTTTTATTTTGATTCATATTTATTTTATAAATCATTCATTCGATTCGCTATTGTATATACAATATACAAAATTTATATTAAAACATTATTCTATTTTATTTTTATTAGAATAAGAAAATAAGAATATTTCATAGAATTTATTATTTTCTATTATTAATAGAAATAGAATTAATAAAAGGACTATGAATTCATATTTTATATTAATAAAAAAAAATATATATATATAAATAATACGGAAGATAGGATTCTTTCAGGGAGGCGGTTGGCACGTCAGAAAAAAAAAGGGGGGACTCCCACTACGGAAATTAACAAACAAAAAATAAGAGAAGAGGGATCAAGAAGTTATCGAAAAATTTTTATATTCCTATAAGAATTTAGTTCAGGGACAAGTAGAATATATTAGAATATATTCATCACATGATTCGATGAAATTTCATGTAGCTATTTTATCCATAGAGTGACTGATTCAGGAATTGAATCAAACGGGCCCTTTTAACTCAGCGGTAGAGTAATGCCATGATAAGGAGTAAGTCATCGGTTCAAATCCGGTAAGGGGCTTTGACTTTTTCATAAAACTACAGCCGTAGTATTCATATTTGAAGCAAGAATAGAAAGATTTTTAATAGAACAAACAAAGTAAAAAGTAATCCGCTGTATAATAAAATAATAGGTTATCATCCTACTGAATTAGAATTTATTAGAGTATAGGAGTTTAGTGAATAGGTAGAAAGTTGAACATTCCGTTTGTTCAGTAAATTCTAATTCAGTAGGATGATAAGTCGTCTTTTGAATCACCAAACTTCTCCTTTTTTCCGCTTTGCTAATCAAATGCATTGTAAAGATTAGAAATCAACAAAAGAAAAAATAAGTGGACCTGACCCATTGAATCATGACTCTATCCGCTATTCTGATATTAAAATTAGAGACAAAATTGGAACAAGTTAACCCCCTTCTCTTTTTTATTTTCGTTTTTTTGGGCTCCGCAAGAATTTGTCGATATTTCCAATTCAATCTGATTGTTCCTAGATATTCCATAGGAAGAAATAGTTATTTCGTTCCTCCACAGATAAATTT